AATTTAAAGATTATAAAGAAGAACAAAAAAAAAGACAAAAGGAAGAAGGGGAGAACAACATAAAGGAAAAACCGTGGATAAAAATAGCGGAAGCCTGGGATTTCGTTCCATATCCCCAAGCAACAAGAAGTTTAATATTAATAATTCAATCAATTTTTAGAAAATATATTTTCTTATCCTCATTGATAATAGTTAAAAATATAGGACGTATCTTATTGTCCCAACCCCCCGAGTGGACTGAGGATTTCCAGGAGTGGAATAGAGAAAAGCATATTATATGTACTTATGATGGTGTTCAAGTATCAGAACTAGAACTTCCGAAAAATTGGTTTAAAGAGGGTATTCAGATAAAAATAGTATTTCCTTTCTATTTGAAACCTTGGCACAGATCTAAGTTGAGGCCTTCTTTTTATTCTTATAAAGATCTAAAGAAAGAACAACAAAAGTTTTTTTTTTTAACGACTTGGGGAACGCAAACAAACCTTCCTTTTGGTTCTGCCCCCCCAAAACCTTCTTTTTTTAAGCCTATTTTTAAAGAACTAAAAAAAGAAATTCGAAAAACGAAAAAGAATCGTTTTCAAGTTCTAAGAGTTTTAAAAGAAAGAACAAAAAATTTTCTACAAGACTCAAAAGAACCAAAAAAGGGGGTTATCAAAAACGTTTTATTTCTGTTTATAAAAAGAATAAAAAAAGAACTCTTAAAAGTAAATCCAACTCGATTATTTAGATTGAGAAAAGTGTATGAATCCAGCGAAACTAACCAAAAAAAAGATTCTATAATCAGGAACCAGACAATTCACGACTCGTTTAGAAAAATGCAATCTACAGATAATACAAATTATTCACTGAGAGAAAAAAAAATCAAAAATCTGACTGATAGAACAAGCACAATCAGAAAGAAAACAAAGAGTATTACGAAAGAAAAAAACAGTAACGCCAAGAAAAAAAGTAGTCCTAACAAAACAAGTTATAATGTAAAAATAAAAAGAAGAAGCACTCGCTTAATCTGTAAATTAGATTTTTTTATAAAAATTTTCATTAAAAGAATATACATAGATATCTTTCTATGTATCATTAATATTGCCAGAATTCCTACACAACTCGTTCTTGAATCAAGAAATTTTTGTTTTGAGAAATACATTTTATACAATAATAAAACAAACCAAGAAATAAGAAATCAAAAAAACAAAAAAGAAAGTCACTTTATTTCGACTCTAAAAAGGGCACTTTACAATATTAAGAATAGTAAGGAAAATTCACATCTTTTTTTTGACTTATCTTCCTTATCACAAGCATATGTATTTTACAAATTATCACAAACCCGAGTTCTTAATTTGTATAAGTTAAGATCTATTCTTGACTATCAGGGAACATCTTTTTTTCTTAAGACTGCAACAAAAAATTCTTTTGTAACACAAGGAATATTTCATTCCGAATTAAGGCATACTAAACTTGAAAGTTTTGGAACGAATCAATGGAAAAACTGGTTAGGAGGTCATTATCAATACAATTTCTCTCAGATTAGCTGGTCTGGATTAATACCACAAAAATGGCGAACTACAATCAATCAAGGCCATATGACTAAAAATAAAGATTTAATAAAATGGAATTCATATGAAAAAGACCAATTACTTTATCACAAAAAACAAAAAGATTTTAAAGTATATCCATTACCAAACCAAAAAGATAATTTTTTAAAATACTATATATATGATCTTTTATCATATAAATCTATTAATTATGAAATGAAGAAGGCCTCATATATTATTTATGGATCACCATCAGAATTCAATAACAACCAAAAGATTACTTTTAATTACAACAATTATAAACAAAAATTCTTTGAAAGCCTGGAGGAAATTCCTATCAATAATTATCTAGAAAAGGGTGTGTATATGCAAAAAAATCCAGATAGAAAATATTTTGATTGGAAAATTATCAATTTTTTTCTAAGACAAAAAATAGATATTGAGGCCTGGACCAAAATGGATTATAACACTAATATAAATACTAAGATTGGAAGTAAGAATTACCAAAAAATTGAGAAAATGGATAAAAAAGATCTTTTTTATCTGACGATTCCTCAAAATCCAGAAAAAAATCCGATCAATGACAATAAACTTTTTCTTGATTGGATAGAAATGAATGAAGAAATCTTAAATCCTATATCGACGAATCTGAAACTTCCGTTCTTCCCAGAATTTGTGCCACTTTATAATGTATACAAAATAAAACGATGGATTATACCAAGCAAATTACTTCTTTTAAATTTGAAGAAAAACATCAATGAAAAGCAAAAATGGAATTTTTTTAGACCAGAGAATGAAAAAAGATATTTTGAATTAATGAATCGAAATCAAGAAGAAAAAGAACCCGCAGGCCAAAGAGGTTTTAGATCATATGCACAAAACCAAGGTAAAACGAAAAAACAATACAAGATCGGGAATAAGATGAAACAAGAAGTCATTTTATTACGGGAACACTATTTGCTTTTTCAATG